TTACAACTTCAGATATCTAAGGACTATTTGTCTGTTCTGCTCTAGATCAAACAGAGTAATTGATGTCCCGCGGGTGGATAAAAAAATAAACGACAAATTAAGAATTCATTGAGATTCAAAAAAGTTTTCTTTTAGATGAGCTAAGAACCGATAGAATGAACTAAAAAGTTCTGCATCATGAACTTTGTATCGCGCATACATCAATCACTTACTTAGATGGGCCTCAGAAAGTCATATAATGTATGAGGAAATGAAGAAATAGAAAAAGATATGAGAGAGGATCCGATTCTATTTGTACTGGATCTGAGATGAATCTTATTTATTTTCATCTTTTAACTTCCCGAAACTCTAACTTTTTTTAGTTTTGGGCACTTCAACTAATTTTGAAATATGTATGAAGTATTAATATTCATTTTACATGAGAAGAGACACAATATGAACAAATAAATAAAAAAGAAAAAATAAAATATATAATCAATTTCGAAAAAAACTATCTACCCATCTATCTATAAAATAAATGGGGTAGATCGCATGATAACTAGATAAATAACTTACGTATATGTCATGATCTCGACATATGTATATCGATCCATATTGGTTAATTTATAGACATGGATACTCATCAAAAAATTCATCATGTGCCAGGAACCAGATTTGAACTGGTGACACGAGGATTTTCAGTCCTCTGCTCTACCAACTGAGCTATCCCGACCATTCCCCTTTCTGGTGCATCATCTCCTCATTTTACTAGATAACTGGGGTTTATGTCAATTAAAAAAGGACGAAAAGTATTATACAGTCTTATCTAGGTACCGGAATTTCTTGGGTCTTCAAAAAGAGGGACTTTGTCTATAAGTTTTAGTACGAGTAATGCTATGGATTGTGAATCACTCAAATGAGTACTACTTATTCAAAGTTCAAAGATATTTATTTGTACGTATATAATATATATCACAAGTCTTTTGATATGAGAAAACCTTTTACGTCCGGATCGATCCATTTCATTTTCATTTGGAAAAGAGAACCATCTAATGAAAAAAAAAGATAACTAGGTAGGGAGTGAAATAAGCTTTTGGGGATAGAGGGACTTGAACCCTCACGATTTTTAAAGTCGACGGATTTTCTTCTTATTCTAAATTTCATTGTTGTCAGTATTGACATGTAGAACTGGACTCTCTCTTCATTCTCGTCCGATTAATCAGTTCTTCAAAAAATCTATCAGACTATGGAGTGAATGGTTTGATGAATGAATATTTGATTCTTTTTTCAACTTGGAATCGATTCACAATCACAAGAATTCTTCCATTTTTTTCTTATATAAATTTTTTCATTTCATAAATATATAAAATTCATAAATATATAAAAATGAGAAAAAAAAAATACCGATTCAGGTTGTTATTAATTATTTGATATAGTTGAGTACGTATATGCTTCACCCTTTTTTTTTGGATTGGAATTTTGATGGAAGAATTCTGATAACAACACAGCACAGTCAACCCCATTTGTTAGAACAGCTTCCTTTGAGTCTCTGCACCTATCCTTTTTTTCTTGCTTTCTGAACCTTTTCTTTTCAAAAGAAAAAAGGAGTTGGCTCAGGATTGCCCATTTTTTTTAATTCCAGGGTTTCTCTGAATTTGAAAATTTGCACTTAGTAGGTTTCCATACTAAGGCTCAAGCCAATTAAGTCCGTAGCGTCTACCGATTTCGCCATATCCCCTTTTAGTTTATTTAAGATTAGGATCTCAGTGTGATGTCCTTCCCCCTTAATTTGTTCATTTATGCCAGAACCATCGAATTCCTTAGATTTGCTATGGATTACTATACCGAAGGGTGTTTCCTCCTATTTTCTTTTTTGTCTATCTTCTTTCATCTCTATCGGAAGCCTATATTTGATCGGTCTAATCAGAAATGATTCTATCATTTCTGTAGCTGCAATTCAATATGGATGGATATATACCATATATATGGTCCTCTTCTTTCATTTTACCACGCAATTTGTAATACTCAAAGGGTCGATTCTTTGTTTTTCATCTTAGTCTCTGAATAAAAGCATAAGAATATCTTATTATGTTATTCTAATTAGGATTAGGTTTTCTTAGGACAAACTTCTATAACTAAAATCGAAAATTGAAATTCTATTTATTTTAATTATATTAGTATTTTTTTATATTAATATTTTTATTATATTAATAATGTAATGAAATTTTTTTCAAATTGAATTTAAATAGAATCTAATTGTTCTAGACGAAAAATATTCTATTTATATATATAAATTAGAAAAATGAAAAAGATAAAAATAAACTAAATTCAATATTTATTTGAAATTCATATTCGAAAAGATGAAAAAAAAAGAATAGTTAATAGCTAAGCCTAAACTAAGATATAGTTTATTTATTGATTATTGAATTCTTATACATGTAGAATTTCTGTGAGCCCGCTTAGCTCAGAGGTTAGAGCATCGCATTTGTAATGCGATGGTCATCGGTTCGACTCCGATAGCCGGCTTTTTTCTATTTTTATTTATTTGTTCGATTTTTTTATGGATAATTTTTTTAAATCAAAAAACAAAGAATAAGGGCGCCTTTTCCCTTTTTAAAAAAGTTAAAAAGTTACCAACCTATTATGTCGTAGAAATTTCCAACTATGAAAAAAAGGAAAAGAAAGAGTCTTTTTCCTGATTTGTTCTGCCGAGCTTTACCCCTTTTTTTTTACTTACATTTTTTAATACAAAAAATATATAATACAAAACTGGGTTCGTATATGATATTTATACACTTCATCTCATTATTTATTGTATTACAATAAATAATGAGATTTAACTTCATTTAGTTTTATTTAATTGAGTTTTATGAAATATATATATAAATTATTAAATTTAAATAAAGAAAATAAATTAAGGAGTCTTTATGTCGCGTTACCGAGGGCCTCGTTTCAAAAAAATACGTCGTCTAGGGGCTTTACCTGGACTAACTAATAAAAGGCCTAGAGCCGGAAGTGATCTTAGAAACCAACCGCGTCCCGGGAAAAGATCTCAATATCGTATTCGTCTAGAAGAAAAACAAAAATTACGTTTTCATTATGGTATTACTGAACGACAATTACTTAAATACGTTCGTATCGCCAGAAAAGCCAAAGGGTCAACAGGTCAGGTTTTACTACAATTACTTGAAATGCGTTTGGATAACATCCTTTTTCGCTTGGGTATGTCTCCGACTATTCCCGGAGCCCGCCAATTAGTTAACCATAGACATATTTTAGTTAATGGTCGTATAATAGATATACCAAGTTATCGTTGCAAACCCCAAGATACTATTATGGCGAGGGATGAACAAAAATCCAGAGCTCTAATTCAAAATTATCTGGATTCATACCCCCGTGAGGAATTGCCCAAACATTTGACTCTTCACCCATTTCCGTATAAAGGATTAGTCAATCAAATAATAGATAGTAAGTGGGTCGGTTTGAAAATAAACGAATTGCTAGTGGTAGAATATTATTCCCGTCAGACTTAACCCTAAATAAAATACAACGAGTTCGGACAATTTGACCCCTTTCTTTCACCAAACTAAATTAACTTAAAGTTTCAAGTTAAAGTCAGGGGTTTAATCCGGATTTTTTCCCACTCATATATCCTACCCCGTCCCGGATTTTTCCTATTCATGTATCATAGATCGGCAGAAATATTTGAATTCCTTGTCCATTCTTTCTAGTATTTTAGGTACCGCTAGAAATAGAATATATCAAAATCAAAATAAAAAAAAGAAGGACCTAACTGTTAGGTTCTAATAATGGTATTTCTTGTTGTTTGATTTGTTACAGTTAGGGATGTTGACGAATTAGGTGAAAAGTACGGAAAGAGAGGGATTCGAACCCTCGGTAAACAAAAGCCTACATAGCAGTTCCAATGCTACGCCTTGAACCACTCGGCCATCTCTCCTACACAATACAAGAACGATTATGACTCAGAAACCGAAAAAATAGCGAGACATTACTATAATTCGTATTTCTATTAATATTCTATTTTTGTTTGGTTTGGATAGGTACGACCAAATAGACCGGATTAAATCAATGAATTGGAACGAATCAACTGATTGATTGGTTTATGTTTTTTAGACCATGTATGATTAATGGATACTCTTCGACCATAGTATAGTTCTATTTCGATTTAGACTACAATTCCATAAAAATTAGAAAATTCCTTTCTAGTTTTAAAGTTCTCACCAACAAATCCCTTATCTCATCGATCTATTACAAATTAATGAATCGTCCCATGGATATTTCTATTTAATTGTATAGTGTATACTTGCTATGGACACAACAAAAATAAACGGTTATTCTATTTCCATCATAGAATGATTATTCGATTTTTTTTCTTTTCCTCTTTGGATCCCCTTCCTTTTTAGATCATAATTCAATCAAAACTTTTTTTGACCTAATCGAAAAATTCCTTGATTCTTCCGCTTCAATGAAATCGGAATAGTTCCTATACTACTACATTTTATTTTTATGAATTCGAATGGTATTCAACTATTTCTTATTGATTTTTGATTTTTGAAAAAGGAACAATTTTTTTTTTTGGAATAAAAAAATATATATATAAAATATTAAGTAATAAAAAAAATATAAAATATAAATATTAAGTAATTAAGTAAAAGGTTCGTATCTTTATGTAAATTTATTTTGTTTGGAAATGAATCTGTTTTTATGTTACTTCGTACTGTACAAATCCTTTGTTTGTGGAATCGTTTTCCCACAAGGGGAAATTATAGAATGGATTGATACCTATGCCGAGATCGCGGATAAATGGAAATTTTATTGATAAGACCTTTTCAATTGTGGCCAATATCTTATTACGAATAATTCCGACAACTTCAGGAGAAAAAGAGGCATTTACTTATTATAGAGATGGTGTGATTTGATTTTTTTTTTTTTTAGTTAATTTGACTGCTCCTAGTTTTACGAGAAAGGCACACGATTCGGGATAGCAAAGAAAAAATATT